CGGGACATAAATTTATAAGAGATGTTGGATTAAGTGACTTGGAATTTAGTTGATTTTATTTTTACAAAAATTTTTTTAATACTGAAATTTGGGTTAAATTTTATGAACCACCAGAATAAATCGGAGGGTGGGATTTGAGTATGTCCTTGGCGTTTTTGGGGTTTGGCGTTGAGGTGGGGGGAGGGGGGGTTTGACGAGAAAATTTTTTAGATAAAATATGATTGTATGTTTAACAAGCATTAATTCTATGTCCGTAGAACATGAATCCTATAGTCCGCGGTGGGTTGGGTTAGTGGATCAATGACACTTGAACTAAGAGTCCCACTAAGTAGATGGGTTGACTCTCATGCCTTGACGGCTGTGCGGAGGCTCTGCATTCCAAAAGTTAAAAAATACCAAATGCATGACACCACAGTTATGTTGATCATGGGCTGATTAGACCTGCTACCATCGAGATGTCTTATTTAAGGGGAACGTATGGGCGATGACGCATTTGATGGCCCTGAAGTAAGAACCAGATGTCTGATAAAGTTTCAGGTTAGCTACCCCCAAGTTGAATGGGCCCGGAGCGAGAAGAGGGGCATAGGTGGGCGGGTTGCTGGTTTCACGGAGGATGGTAGAAATATAGACCAAATGTGGAAGGGGATAGTCGTATGGAAGAGAAGAGTTTATGACGTAATGGTGTATGTACGATAACGCAAGTGGATCCTCGAGCATTAATTATATATGTACTTCTTAATAGACATGTTAGAGATAATTAATAGGTGATTCTTATTTTAATGTCATTAATACATTAATAATATGTACCTGCTTATATGCTAGGGGTAAATAATGTAATGTACGATATACATAGATGTCTTATGTACTATATAATTTTATGTACTGTCAAGAAGTAGTTTAATTAGAATATCAACTTTGGGTGTTGATGGTGGGGAGTTAATCCTTCTTCTTGATATCTTGAGAGGCGTACTACCTCATTTTTGGTTTACAAGACCAAAGTATTGTTTATACTATCAAGATACAGGTTTCATTTTAATATCTTGTTTTCAATAATGCTTGAGATTGGTATTAGGATGAGAATGATGGAGAAGTAGCTGATGGAGGCTACTTGTCCAATGATAATGAATGGGTGTTCTACTGGTTGGCCCCCAATTCAGGTTAGGACGAGTAGGTTTGCTACTAGTATTCAGTACAGGATTTGGGTGATTGGGCGGAAGATTAGGCTTCGTTGTTTTGAAGTATGGAGTAGGGGAAGAAGGGCTAGAATTAAGATAGATATAATTAAGGCTAGGACCCCTCCTAGTTTATTAGGGATGGAGCGGAGAATAGCGTAGGCAAATAGGAAGTATCATTCTGGTTTGATGTGGGGGGGAGTGTTGAGTGGGTTAGCTGGTGTGTAGTTATCAGGATCTCCTAGTAAGTCTGGGAAAAATAGTACTAGAATCATTAAGAGTAAGACTATAATTAGGATTCCTAGGATGTCTTTAATGGTGTAGTAAGGGTGGAATGGGATTTTGTCTGCGTCTGAGTTTAGGCCTGTTGGGTTGTTTGAGCCTGTTTCGTGTAGGAACAGTAGATGTACGATTGCAAGGGCTGCGATGATGAATGGGAGGATAAAGTGGAATGCAAAGAATCGGGTCAGAGTGGCTTTATCTACTGAAAACCCACCTCAGATTCATTCTACTAGGGTAGATCCAATGTAGGGGATGGCTGAGAGTAAGTTGGTGATTACTGTTGCTCCTCAGAAGGATATCTGTCCTCATGGTAGGACATAGCCTATAAATGCGGTGGCTATTACTGCGAATAGCAGTAGTACTCCGATGTTTCATGTTTCTAGGAATGTATAGGATCCGTAATATATGCCTCGTCCTACGTGCAGGAATAGGCAGATAAAGAATATTGAAGCTCCGTTTGCATGTATATATCGAACTACTCACCCATAGTTTACATCTCGACAGATGTGGGTTACTGATGAGAATGCTGTTATTGTGTCTGATGTGTAGTGTATGGCTAGGAACAAGCCTGTAATGATTTGTAATATTAAGCAGATTCCTAGTAGGGAGCCGAAGTTTCATCATGATGAGATGTTAGAGGGGGTGGGGAGATCAATGAATGAATGATTAATAATTTTTAATAGAGGGCGGGTTTTTCGGATATTTGTCATTGGGTTTCTATAGTTGAATTACAACGGTGATTTTTCATGTCATTAGTCACGGTTAAGTGCTGTGTAGAAATAATGACTAATTATATTTTTGTGTTGAGTTTATTATTTTTGGCTGGGGGTCTTGGGTTAGCGTTGAAGCCTTCACCTATTTATGGAGGGCTTGGTTTGATTGTTAGTGGGTTTATGGGTTGTTTAATGGTTTTGGGGGCTGGAGGTTCATTTTTAGGGTTAATAGTATTTTTAATTTATTTGGGGGGAATGATGGTTGTGTTTGGTTATACAACTGCTATGGCTACTGAGGAATATCCTGAGACTTGGGGGTCTAATTGGTTGGTTTTTAGTTTTCTTATTATGGGTTTAATTATGGAGTTGTCTTTAGTATATATGTTTGATTTTTATGGGGAAGTTGAAGTGGTTGATTTGGGAGATTTAGGTGGTTGAATGATGTATGATTTTGATGAAGTTGGTGTAATGTTGGAGGGTGGGATTGGAGTAGCGACGATGTATAGCTGTGCGACTTGAATGATAGTGGTGGCTGGATGGTCTTTGTTTGCTGGAATTTTTATTATTATTGATATTACTCGGGATTAATGGTGTATAGGATAGTGATAATAATGAGGGAGATTAGGAAGGATAAGAAGTATAATTTTACTAAACCTTTTTGGTTAGTTAGTAGTTTGGAGGATTTTGTGTGTGTTGAAGAAGTGACTTTAGGGATTGCTTTTTCTAGTCAGCTTAAGTCTAGTAGGTTGAGGGATGTTTTGAAGCTAGAGGTTAAGGCTTTTGAGGGGAATGCGCGGTGTATAATTGATGGGAAGTAGCCTAGTGAAGTGGAAAATGATGAGTAGTAGTTGTTTTTGTTGGATGAGAGTTTTGATCCAAGATTGTTTAGTTCTAGGGCGATTAGGAAGCCTAAGATGGAGATAAGTAGGGCTATAGTTTTTAGATATCATGGTATTGTGAGAATTTGGATATTAGTTGCTGGAATATTATGTGAGATGAAGAATCCGGCTAGGATGCTTCCAATTGCTAGGCGTTTAATAGGATTAATTATGTTAGGGTTTTCTTCATTGATGGTTATTAGAGGGGGGTATCGTGGCTTTGTTATAATAACAAAGTAGATAATTCGCATACTGTAGATTGCTGTCATGGATGTGGCAATTAGTGTAATTATGAGGGCTCAGGCGTTTGTGTTGCAGGTGTTTAAGGCTTCGATGATAAGGTCTTTTGAGTAAAACCCTGTTAGGAATGGTATTCCTGTTAAGGCTAGGCTACCGATGATAAGGCATGAGGAGGTAATTGGTATAGTTTTGAATGTGCTTCCTATTTTTCGGATGTCTTGTTCGTCGCTTAGGTTGTGAATGATTGATCCAGAGCATATGAAGAGTATGGCTTTGAAGAATGCGTGTATGCAGATATGTAGGAAAGCTAGATATGGTAAATTTATTCCTAGGGTTACTATTATTAGGCCTAATTGACTTGATGTGGAGAATGCTACAATTTTTTTAATGTCATTTTGGGTTAGTGCGCAGATGGCTGTGAAGAGGGTGGTGAGGGCCCCGAGGCATAGTATTATTGTTAGTATGGTGCTGTTATTTGAGGTTAGTGGGTGGAATCGAATTAATAGGAAGATGCCTGCTACAACTATAGTGCTTGAGTGTAGTAGGGCTGAGACTGGTGTGGGGCCTTCTATGGCTGATGGAAGTCATGGGTGAAGCCCAAATTGGGCTGATTTTCCTGTGGCTGCAATAAGTAGGCCTATGAGGGGGATTAGGTTGCTGTTGTCTGCGAGTAAGATTTGTTGAATTTCTCAGGAGTTTGTATTAAGGCAGAATCATGTTATAGCTAGGATAAATCCGATGTCTCCAATGCGATTATATAGGATTGCTTGCAGGGCTGCGGTGTTTGCATCTGCGCGGCCATATCATCATCCGATGAGGAGGAAAGATATGATGCCTACGCCTTCTCATCCGATGAATAGTTGGAATAGGTTGTTAGCTGTGGTTAAAATAATTATTGTAATTAGAAATAATAGGAGGTATTTGATGAATCGATTAATGTATAGGTCTGAGTATATATATCATGAAGAGAATTGTATAATAGATCATGTTACGAATAAGGCTACGGGCATAAATAGGATGGAAAAATAATCAATTTTTAGGGTTATTGAGATATTTATGGAACTTATTGTAATTCAATGTCAGCTAGTAATTATAGATTCTGTGTTTGATTGAAAAAATATTAATAGGGGAACTAGGCTTAGAATGAATGAATATTTAATTGATGTTATAACGTATAGTGGGAAGTTAATATATTTTACTAGGTTAGTTATTGAAACGAATACTGGCATAAGTAGCATAATAAAAATCATGAGGACTAGGGATGATGCGATATTTATTACTTTTATTTGGATTTGCACCAAGGTTTTTGGTTCCTAAGACCAATGGATTACTATTATCCTATAAAAGTAAGAAAGCCATGTTTTTTAGGCACGGGGGCTTGAATTAGCAGTTCTTGCGCTCTTTCTTGGTAAATAAGGGGATTAATCTCCTGTTATTAGATTCACAGTCTAATGTTTTTTTTAAACTATATTTACATATTGTTAGGCCTATAATTAATTTAGGGTTAATGGTTAAGAGAATGAGTGGAATAATATGTAGGGTTATGAGAGTGAGCTCTCGTGTATGTGATGGTTGCAGGTTGTTTATATGGTTAGTTGGTTTGCCCCGTTGGGTTATGATAATTATGTGAATAGAGTATGTAGCTGTGATAATAATATTAATTCCTACAAGGATGATGGAGGGGTTGGATCAAGAAAATAATGATATAGTAACGAATAGTTCGCCTACGAGGTTAATGGATGGGGGTAGAGCTAGGTTGGCTAGGCTTGCTGTTAGTCATCATGTTGCTATAAGGGGAAAAATTATTTGTAGTCCTCGGGCTATGATTATGGTTCGGCTATGGATGCGTTCATAGTTGGTATTTGCTAGGCAGAATAGTAGTGAGGAGGTTAGGCCGTGGGCGATTATGAGTGCGGTAGAGCCTATGAAGCTTCAGGGGGTTTGAATTATAATGGATGCGATGACTAGAGCTATGTGGCTGACTGAAGAGTAAGCGATTAATGATTTTAGGTCTGTCTGGCGAAGGCAGATTGAGCTTGTTATAATTATGCCCCATAGAGAGAGGAGAATGAATGGATATGCTATGTGTTTTGTTAGTGGATCTAGAATGACTGAGATTCGTATTATTCCATAGCCCCCTAATTTTAGTAGAATAGCGGCTAGGATTATGGATCCTGCAATTGGTGCTTCTACGTGTGCTTTTGGTAATCATAGGTGAACTCCATATAAGGGTATTTTGATGAAAAACGCTATTATGCACGCTAGTCATAGAATATTGTTTGATCAGGAGTTGCTGATGGGGGATGCGGTTAGGGATAGAATTAGGAAATTTAGGGTTCCTATTAAATTTTGGATTGAGATTAGGGCAATTAAGAGTGGAATTGAGCCTATTAATGTGTAGAATAGGAAGTAAAGTCCGGCATTTAGTCGTTCTGTTTGGTTTCCTCATCGAGTGATGATAATAAGGGTTGGGATTAGGGTAGCTTCGAATAGAATATAAAATATGATAAGTTCAGTGGCGGAGAATGTTATGATAAGCAGGATTTGGAGACTAATTAGGAGTGAGATGTAGGTTTTCTGATAGTTTATTTTTTCTTTTTTTAGATGATATTGGCTGGCTATTAACATTAAAGGTAGTAGTCAAGTTGTGAGAATAATTAGTGGGGTGGATAGGGGGTCTGAGAAGAATAGGGTTGAGAAATATATAATATTTTCATCGTTTTGTCAAAGTAGTGATAGGCTTATTAAGCTAATTAGGAAGCTGTAGGAAATAGTGTTGGTTCAGGTTTTTTTTGAGGGGGATAGCCAGGTTAAGGGGAGAAGCATTAGTGATGGTATAATAATTTTTAGCATTGTAGGAGGTTGAGGTTTTGCACGTAATCAGTTCCGTATGTGTTGGATACTTTTACTAAGAGGGCGAGGCCGACTGCTGCTTCGCATGCAGCGAATACTAGGATGGTAATGGGGATAGACATTGAGATTATTGAGTTAAAATTGAGGGTGGTTATTGAGGTTATGATAAATAGTGATAATATTATTCCTTCCAAGCATAGGAGGGTTGATATGAGGTGGGAGCGGAATGTCAGGGTTCCTAGGAGAGCTAGGATAAAGGTTAGTGTGAGGTTAAGGAAGGCAGATGTCATATTGGTAATTATGAATATGATCATAATCTAATGAGTCGAAATCATTAATTTTAGTTAAACTAATTACCAATTCAGTTCATTCTAGTCCTTTTTGTGCTCATTCATAGGCTAGTCCGAGGGATAAAATTGTGACCAGGATAAAGGCTGTTAATATTATTGTTGTGGTGTTGGTTGTTTGGATGGCTCATGGTAAGGGTAGTAGTAGAGCAATCTCTAGGTCAAATAATAGGAATGTAATGGCTACCAGGAAGAATTTTATTGAGAATGGTAGTCGTGCGGAGCTTGTTGGGTCAAAGCCACATTCATAGGGGTTTGCTTTTTCTGAATATATATTAATTTGGGGGAGTCAAAATGCTACTAGAATTAGGGCCAGTGATAGCAGAGTGTTTGTTAAAATAATAATAAATAAGTTTATTACTCTTTTCTGAGGTTTATCAGAATCAGCTAATTGGAAGTCAGCTATATTAGTTATACTAAAGGAGTAAGATCCTCATCAATAGATAGACACGTATAGGAAGAGTCATACTACGTCTACGAAATGTCAGTATCAAGCTGCGGCTTCGAAGCCGAAGTGGTGTTTAGATGTGAAGTGAAATTTTAGCTGACGAAGGAGGCATACGGTTAGGAATGTAGATCCGATAATTACATGGAGGCCGTGAAATCCTGTTGCTATGAAGAATGTGGATCCGTAAATTCCGTCTGAGATAGAGAATGAAGTTTCGAAATATTCGGAGGCTTGTAGGGCGGTGAAGTAAAGGCCTAATATAATGGTAATTAATAAGGCTTGGTTTATGCTGTTTCGTTTTCCTTCTATTAAACTGTGATGTGCTCATGTAATTGAGACGCCTGATGCCAGGAGGACTGAGGTATTGAGTAGTGGGACTTCTAGTGGGTTTAATGGTGTAATTCCTGTTGGGGGTCAGCATCCGCCTAGGTCGTGTGTTGGTACTAGGCTAGAGTGGTAGAATGCTCAGAAGAAGCCGGCAAAGAAGAATACCTCGGAGACGATAAATAGGATTATTCCGTATCGCAATCCTTTTTGTACGATAGGTGTGTGATGGCCTTGATATGTTCCCTCGCGAATAATATCTCGTCATCATTGGTATATTGTTAGAATATTAGTTAGAAGTCCTATGGTTAGAAGGGTGGTTGAGCTGTAGTGAAATCATATTACTAGGCCGGATGTCAGTAGTAGGGCTGAGAAGGCTCCTGTTAGTGGTCATGGGCTGGGGTTTACTATGTGGTATGCGTGGGTTTGGTGGGTCATTATGTATTGTCATGTAAGTACAGGCTAACTAAGAGGGTAAATACGTAAGCTTGAATTAAAGCTACAGCGAATTCTAGGATTGTAAGTAGGAGTAGAATAATAAATGTGATGGTAGCGGTAGGTGGACTAATGTTTATTAATACTAGGGTAGCTCCGCCAATCAGGTGTATTAGCAGGTGGCCTGCAGTAATGTTAGCTGTTAGCCGAACTGCTAAGGCTATGGGTTGAATAAACAGGCTGATTGTTTCGATAATAATAAGCATAGGGATTAGGGAAATGGGAGTTCCTTGTGGAAGGAAATGGGCTAGTGAGTTTTTTAGTTTATGTCGGAAGCCTAGGATTACTGCTCCGGCTCATAGTGGGATTGCTATGCTTAAATTTATGGATAGTTGTGTAGTAGGGGTAAATGTATGTGGAAGGAGTCCTAAAAGGTTTGTGGATCCAATAAATATGATTAAGGAAATAATTATTAGGGTTCAGGTTCGTCCTTTTGGTGTGTGAATTAATATTATTTGTTTAATAATAAGTTTGATTAATCAGTGTTGGAAAGAGTGAAGGCGATTATTAATTAGGCGTTTTGATGATGGAAATAGGATGGATGGGAATATGATAATGGTTACTACGATGGGCAAGCCTATTATTGTTGGGGTGATGAAAGAGGAGAATAGATTTTCGTTCATTTTAGTTCTCAGGGGTTTTTTGTTTTTTGTGTTATTAAAATTTTTGGTGTGGGGGGTGTTGGGAAGGTCTGTGTAGAGATTTTTAGTTGAAATAGAATAAATAGGGTAATTATTGATGAAATAATAGTAATGAATCATGTGGATGTATCTAGTTGTGGCATATCACCATGGAGATTTAGGGTCTCTAGTTTTAACTTAAAAGGTTAACGCTCTAAGCTTCGTGGTGAGTTTAAATTATTGAAGTTGATCAGCTTTCAAAGTGTTTTAGGGGGACTATTTCAAGGACAATGGGTATGAAGCTGTGGTTAGAGCCGCAGATTTCAGAGCATTGGCCGTAAAATAATCCTGGGCGGTTTGATGATACTGTGGCTTGATTTAGACGTCCTGGGATTGCATCAGTTTTTAATCCTAGTGAGGGGACAGCTCATGAGTGAAGGACGTCTTCGGATGAAATTAATATACGGATAGGAAGTTCTATGGGTAGTACTACTCGATTGTCGACTTCTAGGAGTCGGAGTTCGCCTGGTTTTAGTTCATTTGTTGGGATTATATATGAGTCAAAACATAGGTCCTCGTAGTCAGTGTATTCATAGCTTCAATACCATTGATGTCCTATAGTTTTTACTGTTAGTGCAGGATTATTAATTTCGTCTATCATGTACAGAATTCGTAAAGAAGGAAGGGCAATTAGGACAAGAATTACAGCTGGCAGGATGGTTCAAATTGTTTCTACTTCTTGGGCGTCCATGGTGCTTGTATGTGTTAGTTTTGTTGTTAGTATAAGTGAAATAACATAGAGTACTAAGGAGCTGATAAGGAAGACAATTATTAGTGTATGGTCATGAAAATTTGTTAGTTCTTCTATGATAGGTGATGTGGCGTCTTGTAGGCCTAGTTCAAATGGATAAGCCATATGAGATATATAGATTTAGGTCTATGACTTAACTTTGACAAAGTTATGTAATGGTTTTACTAATATCTCATCGAGAAAGACATAAAGGCTATGGGATTGGCTTGAAACCAGTTTGAGGGGGTTCGAATCCTTCCTTTCTTATTTAACTTTTACGTAAGAGGGCTCTTCGAATGTGTGGTAAGGTGGTGGGCAGCCATGGAGTCACTCTAGGTTTGTTGAAGAATAGGGAACGGATAGTACTTCTCGTTTAGAGGCGAAAGCTTCTCAGATTATGAAAATTATCACAAGGACAGCTGTTAGTGAAATGAATGATCCTATAGAGGAAATTGTGTTTCATGTGGTGTAGGCGTCTGGATAGTCGGAGTATCGTCGAGGTATACCTGCAAGACCTAGAAAATGTTGGGGGAAGAATGTTATGTTTACTCCTACAAATATAATAGCGAAATGGGCTTTTGCTCATGTATCGTCTAAGGTGTAGCCTGAAAATAGAGGGAATCAATGGACGAAGCCTGCTATAATAGCAAAAACGGCGCCTATGGATAATACATAGTGGAAATGGGCTACTACATAGTAGGTGTCGTGAAGTACAATGTCAAGGGAGGAGTTGGATAGGACGATTCCTGTTAGTCCGCCTACTGTGAATAGGAAGATAAACCCTAGGGCTCATAGTATGGCTGGTGATCATTTAATATTACCTCCATGTAGTGTTGCTAGTCAGCTAAATACTTTGACGCCTGTGGGAATAGCAATAATTATAGTGGCAGATGTAAAGTAAGCGCGTGTGTCTACGTCTAGGCCTACTGTGAATATGTGGTGGGCTCATACAATAAATCCTAGGAAGCCAATAGATATTATAGCCCATACTATTCCTATATATCCGAAGGGTTCTTTTTTTCCTGAGTAGTAGGTGACTACATGTGAAATAATACCAAAGCCGGGGAGAATAAGGATGTAGACTTCTGGGTGACCAAAGAATCAGAATAGGTGTTGGTAGAGGATAGGGTCCCCCCCTCCTGCGGGATCGAAAAATGTTGTATTTAGGTTGCGGTCTGTTAGTAGTATTGTGATTCCTGCGGCTAGTACTGGGAGTGATAGTAGAAGAAGGACGGCTGTGATAAGTACGGATCATACGAAAAGTGGTGTTTGATATTGGGTTATGGCTGGTGGTTTTATATTGATAATGGTAGTAATAAAGTTGATAGCGCCTAAGATAGAGGAGACTCCGGCTAAATGTAAAGAGAAAATTGTTAAGTCTACTGATGCTCCAGCATGGGCTAAATTTCCTGCTAGGGGTGGATATACTGTTCATCCTGTACCTGCTCCTGCTTCTACTATTGATGATGCTAGAAGAAGGAGGAAGGATGGGGGTAGAAGTCAGAAACTTATATTGTTTATACGTGGGAATGCTATGTCAGGGGCTCCAATTATTAGTGGTACTAGTCAGTTTCCAAAGCCGCCAATTATCATTGGCATAACTATGAAGAAAATTATAACGAATGCGTGGGCTGTAACGATTACGTTATAAATTTGGTCGTCTCCTAGGAGGGCACCTGGTTGGCCTAGCTCAGCGCGAATTAGGATGCTTAGTGCTGTTCCTACTATTCCTGCTCAAGCACCGAATAGTAGATAAAGGGTGCCAATGTCTTTGTGGTTAGTTGAGAATAATCAACGATTTACGAACATAGGTAAAATGGCTGAGGTAGGCATTAGACTGTAAATCTAAGTACAGGGGTAGTCCCCCTTTTTACCAGGCCTTAAAGTGTTATCATGTCGAATTGCAAATTCGAAGGTGTAGAGAACTCCTCTACTAAGGCTTCTCCCGCCCCTTTTCTGATAGGCGGGAGAAGTAGATTGAAGCCAGGGTTAGGGTATTTAGCTGTTAACTAAAATTTCGTAGGTTTGAGTCCTACCAATCTAGTTGAGGTCTTAGTTTAATTAAAGCGATTGATTTGCATTCAATAGATGTAGGGTAAAGTCTTACAGTCCTTATCAGAAGTTAAACTTGAGCGTTTTCTTAGGGCTTTGAAGGCTCTTGGACTAATATATCCTAAACTTCTATGAAATTAGTTGGGGTGAGAGTGGAAGGGTTAATGTGCTTATGGTTGTTATAATAGTTAAGGTGAAGTTATATTTAGGGTTCTCATGATGGGATATTATTTTGGAGTTGTTGTTGGTGGGAAACATTGTGAGTGCTGTTGAGTAAATTAGGCGGGTATAGAAGAATAGATTTAGTAGTGCTATTATAGCTATTAATGTAGCTATGATGGTGCAATTATTTTTTAGTAATTCGGCAATGATGGCTCATTTGGGTAGGAATCCTGTTAGGGGTGGAAGGCCTCCTAGGGATAGGAGAAGTAGGGAAGTAATTGCTATAATTATTGGTGTTTTGTTTCATGCTAGTGAGATTGAGTTGATTGTTGTGGAGGTGTTGGTTATTAGTACTATAAATATGGGAATTGTGAGTAGGATATAAATAATTAGGTTTAGGACTATTAGGTTAGGGTTATATGGAAGGGTTGCTGTTATTCATCCTATGTGGGCGATTGATGAGTAGGCTATGATTTTTCGGGTTTGTGTTTGATTTAGTCCGCCTCATGCTCCTGTGAAAATTGATGCGATTGCGAGTGTTAGTATAATAGTTGGATTTAATAATTGATGGATTTGGAAGAGGATAGATAATGGGGCAATTTTTTGTCATGTGAGAAGAATAAGGCCTGTGCGTAGTGTAATGCCTTGTGTTACTTCGGGTAGTCAGTGGTGGAATGGGGCTAGTCCTAGTTTAATAGATAGTGAGATTAGTGTTGTGTTAAGTAAAATGTTGTTTGTTTGTTGTTGAAATGTTCATATTCCTAGTTGTTTATAATTGAGTACAATGGCTAGCAAAATAATTATTGAGGCTGTTGCTTGGGTAACGAAATATTTTGTTGCAGCTTCGGTTGATCGTGGGTTTTTTTTGTTAATTATTAAGGGGATAATTGCTAGTAGGCTTATTTCTAGGCCTACTCATATTAGTATAAGGTTGGAGCTAGACATGGTGATTACGGGGCCGATGAGGATAGTAAAGTAGATGATAATGATGGTGATAGGATTTATTAGTACGGGAAGGGTTTAAACCAACATTTTCGGGGTATGGGCCCGATAGCTTAATTAGCTGACCTTACTGAATAGGATAAGGTGTATAGGTAGCACGTAGAATTTTGAATTCTTAGGGGTAGGTTCAATTCCTATTATCCTAGAAATAAGAGGATTTGACCTCTATGATTTACTCTATCAAAGTAACTCTTTTGTCAGACATATTTCTATAGGTAGGGGGGAACGCTTGCTATAAAAATTGGTAGTGAGATGTGTCATGTGCAGAGTGCTAGGGTTAATGGTAAGAAGTTTTTTCATAATAGGTGTATTAGTTGGTCGTAGCGGAATCGTGGGTATGATGCTCGAATTCATAAAAATACTGTTGATAAGAGTAATGTTTCTGTTATGAAGTTGGTTGAGTAGATTTCTGGTAGATTAATGTTGTGAAATGGGCTTAGGAAAATAATAGTTGTTAGGGCATTTATCAGAATAATGTTAGTGTACTCTGCTATAAAGAATAGTGCGAAGGGGCCGGCAGCGTATTCGACGTTGAATCCTGAGACTAGTTCTGATTCTCCTTCTGTAAGGTCAAATGGGGCTCGGTTAGTTTCTGCTAGGGTTGAGATAAATCACATTATGGCTATTGGTCAGGTTGGGATAATTAATCATACTTGTTCTTGAGTAGTAATTAGTATTTGTAAGGAGAATGAGCCGCTTATTAGTAGAACTGAGAGGAGGATAATGGCTATTGTTACTTCGTAAGAAATTGTTTGGGCAACTGCTCGTAATGCGCCGAATAGTGAGTATTTTGAGTTGGAGGCTCAGCCGGATCATAGAATGGAGTAGACTGAGAGGCTGGATGTTGCTAGAATAAATAAAACGCCTAGGTTTAAGTTGATTAGAGGGTGGGGTATGGGAAGTGGGATTCATAGGCTTAGGGCGAGGGAAAGGGACAGGGTTGGTGCAATAATGAATAGTATTATGGAGGTTGTTAGGGGTCGTATTGGTTCTTTTATGAATAGTTTTAGGGCGTCTGCGAATGGTTGGAGGGAGCCGTATGGGCCTACAATGTTAGGGCCTTTTCGTAGTTGTATATAACCTAAGATTTTTCGTTCCACTAGGGTTAGGAAAGCTATGGCGATTAAAATGGGAATGAGGAGAGTTAGGATATTAATAAAGTGCACTATTAGGGAGAGGATTTGAACCTCTGGGAACAAGGTTTTAAGTCTTACGCAATTTCCTGGCTCTGCCACCCTAATGACCTTGTCTAGGTAAATAATGATTGTACATATGTATCATATTGAGATTTTATTCATAGGTTGGGTTAAGAGCGCTTATGTGTAAGGTGGCTCTATTTCTCTTGTCCTTTCGTACTGGGAGAAATTGTAAATAGATAGAAACCGACCTGGATTGCTCCGGTCTGAACTCAGATCACGTAGGACTTTAATCGTTGAACAAACGAACCATTAATAGCTTCTGCACCATTGGGATGTCCTGATCCAACATCGAGGTCGTAAACCCTAATTGTCGATATGAACTCTTAAATAGGATTGCGCTGTTATCCCTAGGGTAACTTAGTCCGTTGATCAAGATTATTTGGGTCAATAAGATTTTGTAGGTTGCTTCAACTTGTGAGTCTAGGCTAAAATCATTCGGAGGGTTTTTTGTTCTCCGAGGTCACCCCAACCGAAATTCTTAGCTTATTATTAATATTTTTAGTCCAATAGGTTTGTTGCTTGTGATAATTAAGCTAAATGATTAAAGCTCCATAGGGTCTTCTCGTCTTATTGTGTTATTCCAGCCTCTTCACTGGAAGGTCAATTTCACTGATTAGGAATAAGAGACAGTTAAATCCTCGTCCAGCCATTCATACTAGTCCCTAATTAAGGAACAAGTGATTATGCTACCTTTGCACGGTCAGGATACCGCGGCCGTTTAACTTCAGTCACTGGGCAGGCGATGCCTCTAATACTTGTAATGCTAGAGGTGATGTTTTTGGTAAACAGGCGGGATTCATGTTTGCCGAGTTCCTTTTATTCCTTTTAATCTTTCCTTAGAGCACTCCTGTGTTGGGCTAACGGTTTTAATTTTAGATAAATTTATTAGGGGATTATTATCTATAGTCCTATAACTATCAATGGTTATCCGAGTTGTTATACACTTGTGCTTGGAGAATTACTTCTTGTTACTCATATTAACAGTATCTCATCTATAAGTTAATAGATTGACCCAATGTGTAAAATAGGAATTTATTATAAGTGGCTTAATTAGTTGTTTTTTAATGTTGAGCTTGAACGCTTTCTTTATTGATGGCTGCTTTTAGGCCTACAATGGTTAAGTATGTGGTTGTTTATTCACTATGTAAGGTTTTTTCCGTTCCTAAAGAGCTGTCCCTCTTTTGGCTATATTTTAAATTTACGTTTAGATTTTATATTCTTATGGTAAATTTAAAGTTGAACTGAAATTCATTTTTTGGGTAACCAGCTATCACCAAGCTCGCTGGGCTTTTCACCTCTACCTAAAAATCATCCCACTATTTTGCTACATAGACGGGTTAACTCATGAAGTTGTTTTTAGGTAGCTCGTTTGGTTTCGGGGTTTCTAGCTTTAATTCGTTTAGCTAGGGGTGTTCTAGTTAATTCATTATGCAAAAGGTACAAGGTTTTATCTTTGCTTGTTTTTACTTTTAATTAATCTTTCATCTTTCCCTTGCGGTACTTGTTCTATAGCTCCTGATGGGTGATTTTTTTCTCCAATACTTTCATTGTACTAAATGTTTTATTTTGGTTTTAGGTATGATTAGGTTGATGGGGGTTTGGGCTAGGGTTAGTTCAAAGTGTTCATATTTATGAATTCTTCTGGGTGTAGGCCAGATGCTTTAATATTAAGCTACACTGTGATTATTCCAAGCACACTTTCCAGTATGCTTACCTTGTTACGACTTATCTCCTCTCATAAATTGTAATTAAATTTATTATGTATAATTTGGTTTATTTAATTTGAGGAGGGTGACGGGCGGTGTGTACGTACTTCATTGCTCTGTTCAATTAAGCACTCTATTCTTAATTTACTGCTAAATCCTCCTTCATCCTTTAATTTCATAAAGGGTTTCGTAATGTTCTTTGGAAAGAAAATGTAGCCCATTTCTTCCCACCTCATTGGCTACACCTTGACCTAACGTTTTTATGTTTGTTCTTGCGCTTACTTTAGTACCTTTTTAGGGTTTGCTGAAGATGGCGGTATATAGGCTGAATTAGCAAGAGATGGTGAGGTATAGCGGGGTTTATCGATTATAGAACAGGCTCCTCTAGGTGGATATAAAGTACCGCCAAGTCCTTTGAGTTTTAAGCGGTGGCTAGTAGTTCTCTGGCAAATAATTTTGTTATTTAATTATTTAGGTTTAGGGCCAAGCATAGTGGGGTATCTAATCCCAGTTTGGATCTTGGCTATCGTGTTGGGTATAATTAGAATTACTTTCGTTACTGGGTTTAGGTCCATAACAATGAATTTTCACATATAAGTTGGATTTTAATTCTATTATTTTAGTTATAATTTTCACGTTTTACGCCGAGAATAATTAGTTTGGGTTAATCGTATGACCGCGGTGGCTGGCACGAAATTTACCAACCCTTAGAGGCATAGCTAAGTCGAACTTCCGTTTATTGCTTAATATTTATCACTGCTGGGTCCCGTGGGGGTGTGGCTAGGCAAGGTGTCTTAAGCTATTAAATGTGCTTGATACCCTCTCCTTAAGTTTTTGAGTAAATGTTTAAGGGATTTTACACCGGTTCATGGATATTTGCATGTGTAATCTTACCTCCAATTAATTATAAGGCCAGGACCAAACCTTTGTGTTTATGGGATTGGCTATCCATCTAAGCATTTTCAGTGCTTTGCTTTATATATTAAGCTACATTAAC